TGCTCTATATCACTTCAGAAGAAACGATATAAAAGTACTTACCTTCTCCTTGGTGAGTCGAAGTGGGGTTCCGTCCTCCCTTGCCTTGCGACCTAGGTATTCCGTTTCTGGTTTCCCATACTTTTTGTAAAAAGGCCCCAGTCTTCCGTTTTTCAGCTTTTAATAAACTCCTGCTCGAGCTCCTCGGCTAACTCTGGTTCTTTCGAAGAAGACCTTGATTTGAAAAGAGAAATCAACACCTTGCTTGATCCATTGAATGATCAAACAATTTTTCTTTTAATACTCAAGGGGATTTGGAGGACCAGCGAGGCGATCGCAAATCTCACAAATTAATTAAAGAGTAAACGTATGCGGTGGCTCCTAAACTAACTTCTCTCCTACATCTGATCGCAACCAGGTACGTCTGGTCATTTTTTTAATAGTAAGGGGCGGAGGGGTACCATTTCTTTTCTCTGTCCCGCTATACAGGGCTTGATGTACAGTTTCCTCTTTTTCTTGCATTTTTGTTGATTTGCCTATTGTCACTTTCTGGTGCTGTGACTTCTGTAAGCCCTCCTTCACTTCAGATGAAGCGGCTAAAGCGCGAGTCTCTACTGCTCCGAAAACTCAGGATTCAGAGAGGTAGACAGGAAATGAATGGGGTCTCACAGAGTCCTCTAGTTCCGTTCCGGCCCTCCTACTTAGTTCCTCCGGACGTTAGAAGCGTTGACGATCTTTTTTCCTTATGGACATGACTACTATTTTGCTTGATTAGTCCTCGCATGACTCTTCTTCACACTGATTTCAATCCGATTCGTCGACTTATTGGCCGGATATCAATACCGTCTACTGATCATGGAAGCTAGTGTGGCCAATGCGTCAGCAAACTGATTCTTCGTCCTCGACAGATAATTGAAGGTAATCCGTCTGAACTTTAGGCTGATATCTTCCAGATACTGATGGTAGGGAATGAGCTTCTGATCTTTGGTTTTCCAATCACCAGTTGTCTGAAAGATGATAAGTGACGAATCTCCATATACATCAATCTCCTTGATTCTCAACTCGAGGGCGCGAAGCGCCTGTGATACACGCAGAATATTCAGCGATATTGTTTGTGCAAAAGAATCTCAACTTGACGGCTATGGGAATATGGGCTGGGCTCCTTTTTTTTGGCGAGCTTTAAGATAGCATGTAGAAAGGGGCTGCTTCCAACTCCATTTCCGTTCTGATTTACTGCACCGTCAAAGAACATTTGCCAATCATGAGGAGTTTCGTCTTCTTCTTCGCCTACCGCAAATAGAATAGCTTCGCCCGCGAAATTCGTCCCCTTACTAAAAAATCAAGCTCATAGTCAGGCACGGGATGGGATGATCCGCAGGTGGTCTGCTATTGCCTGCCCCTTGCCTTTCTCATTTAGGGCTTCTGGGTGACGTACACAATATCGAACTCTGAGAGTAACATCCGCCACCTTGCTGTACGGCCCGTGAGGGCTGGCTTTTCAAAGAGATACTTCAGCGGGCCCATCCTTGCAGCATGGTCGTATAGTTCAACATGTAGTGGCGTAGGCCTTGCGAGGCCCGTGTAAGAGCACAACAGGTCTTTTCTAGAACCGTATACCTTGTCTCATAATCAGTGAACTTCTTGCTGAGATAGTATATGGCTCTTTCCTTCCTACCCGTTTCATCGCGCTGATCAAGGACACAACTCATGGATGCTTCCATTACTTACAGATACATCAGGAGAGGTCGACCAGGCGTTGGCGGTACCTGGATGGGAGGATTGAGTAGATATTTCTTAACTTTGTCAAACGCCTTTTGGCAATCCTCGTTCCTTGTGTCTATCTTTTCTGAAAGGCGGGGTATTCTTTCTGAGCAGTTTAAAGATCGGCTCACAGATGGGTGTGGGCTGGGCAATGAACCTGCTGATGTATTGTAGCCTGCCCAAAAAAGCCCAGATTTCTTTCTCTGTCTTTGGTACCGGCATGTCGATAATTTCTTTGCCTTTTGCAGGTCGACTTCGATTTATCTTCTGCTGACAATGAACCCGAGTAGCTTACCTGACAAAGCACCAAAACCCCTCCCGGCTTTCTTTTTCGGATGAAGACGAAGACTGTATTTCCGCAATCTGTCAAACACTTTCTTCAAATTCACGGTCTTCTTAAGCCCAAGACTTGGCGATCGTGTCATCGACATAGATAGACCTCCATTTCCTTGTGAATCATATCATGAAACAGCGCAGTCATGGCTCGCTGGTACGTCGCCCCGGCATTCTTTAGACCAAACGGCATCACCTTGTAACAGAACGTGCCCCCCTATCCGATATGGTGATAAACGCTCTGTCTTCCTCGGCCATCTTGATCTGGTTATATCAAGAGAAAGCATCCATAAAGGACAGCATCCCATGTCCAGCGGTGTTGTCCACCAGAACATCGATGTGCGGAAGAGAAAAAGAATCTTTTCGGCTTGCCTTGTTTAGGGTCTTTTGACTCACGGAACCTGCTTTATGAGGGAAAAACCGTTCT